TTATCTTTCTTTTCTGTTCGTTTGATCACACCAGATAGAAAACCCTTGGATCATCAGGGTAATGATCCATCAACCTGCTGCTTCTTTTTATGAGGCGCAAACGGGAGAATTTATCCTGGAAGCGGAAGAGCTGCTGAAAATACGCGAAACCATCACAAGGGTTTATGCACAAAGGACGGGCAAACCATTATGGGTTGTATCTGAAGACTTGGAAAGAGACGTTTTTATGTCAGCAACAGAAGCCCAAGCTTATGGAATTGTTGATCTTGTAGCAGTTGAATGAAAAAAAGATGGATTTTGTTCAAATCCGTGATTTTAGATTTTATCTCCGAGTTTACTATTCGATTAAATAGAAAAAATTCATAATCATCCGGTTAGGATCAATCTAAACCAGCCCATTATGTATATGATTCAACATGCCAACTATTAAACAACTTATTAGAAATACAAGACAGCCAATTCGAAATGTCACGAAATCCCCTGCTCTGGGGGGATGTCCTCAGCGTCGAGGAACATGTACTAGGGTGTATGTGCGACTCGTTTAGATCATAAGCTGGCACAAAAAAAGAAAGAAAAACGCTTTCCAGTATGAATGATCAGTACCTATGAATAGGATAGAATAGAAGAAGGAACGCCCTTCACTATCTAAAAATAAGCAAATTGATCACTTATATTGTGTATTAAAGTTTATGGTTTCCGTTGGTGCAAATCTAATCACCTGAATTTAAGATGATAAGCAATTCTCCATTGGTAGCAAATGGTTATCCATTAAGCGGAAGAAATCTTATTTAATTTAAATGAAAAAAACATAAAAATGAAGTTCCCACTCGGTCAAGAACGGACTACAAGGGTCAGCTACCCAGCTAACTTTCATAATTAAATACCGTTACTGTTATAGGCGGGTCTGATTGTGAAAGACCTATTACTGGATAATTCAGGGGTAGAGCCAAAGAGCGTGGTGTGAACCATACAAGTTCTCAATAACATTGATTAAATGAAGTTAAAGGCTCCGGTGTATAGAGAAGACCTCACCGTTTAAGAAGTAACCATAGAAACGATGGAACCCACTATTTCTTTAATCCATTTAATTTATATTTATTTTTTTTATTGACTCTATTTTTTTTGACACCTAGCAAAAGAAAATTATTTCTTTCGTATTTCGCAGTAAAATGCCTACAAAAAAATAAAAAATCGTGGTTGGGAAGGTTATAGTAGCCAAAGCCGTTGGAATCTTTTTTTTATACATTGGAAAAATTCGTTTGATTATTAATAGACCAGGAAAGGGGAAAAGAATAACTGAAAGAAAGGAAATCAATTAGTTATTTATCAAAGTCTTATTTATTAAATGACCAGAATTAAACGCGGATATATAGCTCGGAGACGTAGAACAAAAATTCGTTTATTTGCATCAAGCTTTCGAGGGGCTCATTCAAGACTTACTCGAACTATTACTCAACAGAAAATAAGAGCTTTAGTTTCGTCTCATCGGGATAGGGATAAGCAAAAGAGACATTTTCGTCGTTTGTGGATCACTCGGATAAACGCAGTAATTCGGGAAACGCGAGTATCCTATAGTTATAGTAAATTAATACATGATCTATACAAGAGACAGTTGCTTCTTAATCGTAAAATACTAGCACAAATAGCTATATCAAATAGGAATTGTCTTTATCTGATTTCCAACGAAATAAGAAGAAAAGAAGTAGATTGGAAAGAATACACCGGAAAAGTTTAAACGAGGTTCCCCCGAGAATGAACTCCGGGAAGAGATGAAGTCGAAATTACTATGAGAAAATATGGTTGTTAAAGTAGTCAAAACGAATGAACACGTTCAACAAAAAAAATATTTTTTTCCGATTCGGTTTTTTTTCTTACAACACGCGATAATAAAATATGGATTCTCATATTTGTCGAACAAAATACCAATCCGGGTTTGAGTTCGGATTGGAATTCTGATTCAAGTGAACAAAGAATAAGCCTATTTATTTCTGATTCTAAGACTAGTAGTTCTAGCGGTCGACTCGGCTCTTTCAAATTGTTTCTCATTATTGAGAAAGGGTAAGAAAGATAAAATCCGAGCTTGTTTTATAGCAATAGTAATTAATCGTTGTTGTTTCAAGGTCAATCTATTCACTCGCCTAGATAATATTTTTCCTTGTTCACTAATAAATCGACTAATTAAACTCATGTTTCTATAATCAATTCGATCCCCCGATTCAATCGGGGGCAAACGCCTACGAAAAGATCGCTTGGACTTAAGAAAGGGTCGCTTGGATTTATCCATGGTTTGCTTGTTTAGTTTATTTATTATTTTCTTATTCCGAAAATCCTATTTCTGAATTTTCATTTTAACCCAAAATAGGATGATTTAAATATGAATATGTTCTATATAACGTGATTTTACCCCTGTCCTTCAAAGGCTTGGTTCGATCTATTTCTTTATTTCCCCATGAATCATATGTTTGTAACAATAGGGGCAGAATTTTATCAATTCTAATCGATTAGGGGTATTGTGCCGGTTCTTTTGAGTAATATATCTGGAAATGCCCGTTGATGCCTTCTTAACACCATTTCGAATACAACCGGTACATTCCAAAATCACCGTTCCTCGTGCATCTTTCCTCTTGGCCATGAACCTCCTTTTGATTTTTGATTTATTTAACTCTTCCATTCTTTTTGATTCGAAACGAAGAAAAAGGAAAGAAGGAAAAAAGAGAAGTTACTAACTTGAAATCCAATACTAAAAGATAAAAATAAATTCAATTTAAGTAATAATAAATCAAAATAAAGCTGTAGTAAAAAAGAAGTAAGACTATGTGAAACTATATTTCAATCCCAACACGGTATTGCAGTTAAAGATCGTGTATTCTTATCCTAGACCCGCATTTTCTACTCTACCCCACCCCCGTTCCTCTATTAATTTATTTAATTCGAACCTAAACCCGAGTCTCGCAGACGTTGAATACACATTTATTCTTTCTCTTTCGTCCCTTATTCTAAAAATAAGAAATAAATGGAAAAAAGAGAAAAAAGGTAGGGGTAAGGATTAGTCACAGATATTTGATTGTATCTCTAATCTTCTTCACTCCTTCCGATGTCAATAACTAGAATGAAAAAAAGGGGAATGTCAACGCATCCGGGAAAAAACGATTAATCTCTATCAATAGACCTGCTAAAGCCCCGAACCATAGCGTACTTAGTACTGGGGCCACGGAGAGATATGTTTTTAGATCTCGCATTGAAAAACCTCCTTTTTTATTTATTGTAATACATAAAATAAAGATAATGCATATATATCAGATGCATATGTAGTTAAGGGCCACTTAGAGTTGTACACGAAATCCCTAATTCAAATTGAAATGTACAATGATCCATAAGATTTTCCTTTTCTTATTATTATATGTTAAATGAAACTAAAAAGACGAAATGGGCAGAAATTTTCTGTTTCTCACTGCAAGAACTATGGATATGGAAAACAAGACAGGAATTCTCTACAATGACACTATAGAACAATTGAAGGGATGTGGCGCAGCTTGGTAGCGCGTTTGTTTTGGGTACAAAATGTCACGGGTTCAAATCCTGTCATCCCTACCTTTTACGACTCAAAGGAGTAGTAACGAGGAATCAATTGAGATCAAATTGGACGGAATCATTCATTTTTATGAAACTATATATTTAAGAGTTAGAAAAAGAATCCTTTTCTTTACAGTCTCTTATCTATCCTGATAAAGAGCGCTCTTAGTTCAGTTCGGTAGAACGTGGGTCTCCAAAACCCGATGTCGTAGGTTCAAATCCTACAGAGCGCGATTTTTTCTTCGTAGATCGAATTAGACTGAAATCGATTCAATCACTTGCACAGTAATTCAAATTTGACCCCCTGTGAATTAAAGAAAGGAGGAGGTCAATCAAAAAAAGAAAGGTTAATAAATCAAAGGTCCAACTGATCACCACGTCTGTATTGTAAATATGCAGTTACGAATAATCCAGCCAAAGTAATAGGAATTAGACCTAACACGATTCCAAATAGAAAAACTTCAATCATCTCAATTTTTTGAAAAGGAAAAAAAAAGAGGTAATATCTAGACCTAAAAAGTAATCCGAATTGACGTGAATCTCAATGACTAAACATTAACAATTGATAAGGAACTATAGAATATACAGAATCTCACAGAAAGATTTTTTTATGAATTGTTTCTTTCAAATAGTTAAATAAGTCGTATCTTGCTCAGACCAATAAATAGAGCTGAAGTTATAGTTAAAGCCACTAGTAGAAAACCGAAATAACTAGTTATAGTAAGCATCAAGGGGCTAAATGAAATATGGTATTTTTATACATATGTTTCTAAAGCATTTACCTAAGTTTCCTATTTTTGTAAAATAGGAAAATATAGAAAAATAACAATTGAAAGAATAAGTTCAATTGAAAGTTTTTGATTCGTCTATCATTATAGACGGCACGAACAAAGATAAAGTGCCAGACATAGAAAGAAACCGATTCATAATTTCTAACATCTACCCATCGCGTGATTCCTATCAACCGATTCGTTGAGCGTAAACTAATAATACGAACTGGATCGTGTAACTTCATTCAAAAATGAAACTCTTTTTGAATTCTTAATTGTGAATTCAATTTGTATGGAATACCATTTTGGCATTTTTTATTTCCATATTTGAAAATAAAGCCTCATCCTTGTAAATAGATCAAGATTTAGATTGATATCCTCAATTTATTTTATTCTTTCTTCGCTTTCTTTCAGCGAATAAAATCTACTACTCGTATTTGTTACTGGACGATTAACCAATTCCTTAAAATGGGAAAAGGGGATTCCAACAAAGAAAAAAACTGTCTCTACAATCATGAAAAATAAATTTCTAGATCTCGCATCTACTTAAAATTGTGAAAATATGAAAATATCTTTCATTGTAAGAATTTTCTATTACATACAGCATTGTTTTACAGCAACAGGTTAAAGGAAAGCAATAAATCAATTATTTCACAC